GCTAGCGTAGCTTAACCTAAAGCATGACACTGAAGATGTCAAGATGGGTCCTAGAAAATCCCGCAAGCACAAAGGCTTGGTCCTGACTTTACCATCAGCTTTTACCAAATCTACACATGCAAGTCTCCGCCCCCCTGTGAGGATGCCCTTAATCCCCTGCCCGGGGACGAGGAGCTGGCATCAGGCACGCCACGGCAGCCCAAGACGCCTTGCTAAGCCACACCCCTAAGGGAACTCAGCAGTGATAAACATTAAGCCATAAGCGAAAGCTTGACTTAGTTAAGGTAAGCAGGGCCGGTAAAACTCGTGCCAGCCACCGCGGTTATACGAGAGGCCCAAGTTGATGATTACCGGCGTAAAGAGTGGTTACGGAACTTTTAAACTAAAGCCGAACACCCTTTAGGCTGTCATACGCACCTGAGGGCACGAAGCCCCCTCACGAAAGTGGCTTTACCCCCCCCCCCGAACCCACGACAGCTATGTCACAAACTGGGATTAGATACCCCACTATGCTTAGCTATAAACCTTGATAGAAAAATACAACTAATATCCGCCAGGGGACTACAAGCGCCAGCTTAAAACCCAAAGGACTTGGCGGTGCCCCAGACCCACCTAGAGGAGCCTGTTCTAGAACCGATACCCCCCGTTCAACCTCACCACCTCTTGTTAACCCCGCCTATATACCGCCGTCGTCAGCTTACCCTGTGAAGGTCTCATAGTAAGCAAAAAGGGTAAAACCCTAAACGTCAGGTCGAGGTGTAGCGTATGGGGTGGGAAGAAATGGGCTACATTCTCTAATTTAGAGTACACGGACAACACTGTGAAACCAGTGTCTTAAGGTGGATTTAGCAGTAAACAGAAAATAGAGAGTTCTCTTGAAACTGGCTCTGAGGCGCGCACACACCGCCCGTCACTCTCCCCAAGTCCGCTTTCCCAAAATTAACTAAGAAAACAACTGGACTAAGGGGAGGCAAGTCGTAACATGGTAAGTGTACCGGAAGGTGCACTTGGAACAACCAGAGCGCAGTTGAACTAGAAAAATACCTCCCTTACACCGAGAAGAAACCCGTGCAAGTCGGGTCGCACTGAGCTGAAAAGCTAGCCTAGACATTTTTTAACACCACAATATATATTCCTCTGCATAGCCTGCACTAGACTAAACAAACCATTTTTCCCCCTTAGTACGGGCGACAGAAAAGGGACCCTGAGCAACAGAGAAAGTACCGCAAGGGAAAGCTGAAAGAGAAATGAAACAACCCATCAAAGCCTAAAAAAGCAGAGATTAACCCTTGTACCTTTTGCATCATGATCTAGCCAGCAAACTTAAGCAAAGAGACCTTTAGTTTAAGCCCCCGAAACTAGACGAGCTACTCCGAGACAGCCTATCCAGGGCCAACCCGTCTCTGTGGCAAAAGAGTGGGAAGAGCTCCGAGTAGAGGTGATAAACCTACCGAGTTTAGTTATAGCTGGTTGCTTAAGAAATGAATAGAAGTTCAGCCCTCTCGCTCCCCAAGCCCCGAAAGTTTTACTTACGCCGGCCCCGGTGACACCAGAGAAGTTAGTCAAAAGAGGTACAGCTCTTTTGAACAAGGACACAACCTTATCAGGCGGTTAAAGATCATAATAATTAAGGTAACCTGTTCCAGTGGGCCTAAAAGCAGCCACCTGCACAGAAAGCGTTAAAGCTCAGACAGACAAACAAACTTTTTATTCCGATACTTGTTCTCACCCCCTAATCTTACTAAGCCGCCCCATGCCCCCCTCCCCTGGGGGCGATTATGCTAGAATGAGTAATAAGAGGGAATAACCCTCTCCCAACACATGTGTAAGTCGGACCGGACCCCCCGCCGACAAATAACGAACCCAATACCAGAGGGAAGTACGAACTAAAAAAAATGCTAGAAAAGCACGTATACCACCATCGTTAACCCCACACAGGAGTGTTCCCCGGGAAAGACCTAAAAGAGAAGAAGGAACTCGGCAAACCCAAGCCTCGCCTGTTTACCAAAAACATCGCCTCTTGCAAATTTTAACATAAGAGGTCCCGCCTGCCCTGTGACTCTAAGTTTAACGGCCGCGGTATTTTGACCGTGCGAAGGTAGCGTAATCACTTGTCTTTTAAATGAAGACCCGTATGAATGGCACAACGAGGGCTTGACTGTCTCCTTCTCTTCGTCAATGAAATTGATCTTCCCGTGCAGAAGCGGGAATATAAACATAAGACGAGAAGACCCTATGGAGCTTTAGACAAAAGGCAGACTACGTTAAACCCCCTATATCACAGGACTAAACACAGTACCCCCTAGCCAACATGTCTTTGGTTGGGGCGACCGCGGGGGAAAACCAAGCCCCCATGTGGACTGGGAAAACCTTTCCCACAGCCAAGAGCTACAACTCTAAGCAACAGAATTTCTGACCAATATGATCCGGCAAATGCCGATCAACGGACCAAGTTACCCTAGGGATAACAGCGCAATCCCCTCCCAGAGTCCCTATCGACAAGGGGGTTTACGACCTCGATGTTGGATCAGGACATCCTAATGGTGCAACCGCTATTAAGGGTTCGTTTGTTCAACGATTAAAGTCCTACGTGATCTGAGTTCAGACCGGAGTAATCCAGGTCAGTTTCTATCTATGATGTAACTTTCCCTAGTACGAAAGGACCGGGAAAGAGAGGCCCATGCTCAAGGCATGCCTCACCCCCACCTGATGAAGACAACTTAAACAGAAAAGGGGGCACACCCAAATGAGCCCAAGAGAATGGCGCGCTAAGATGGCAGAGCCCGGTAATTGCGAAAGGCCTAAGCCCTTTCTCCCAGAGGTTCAAACCCTCTTCTTAGCTATGATCGCAACCTTAGTCATCTTTATCATCAACCCCCTCGCCTACATTGTTCCCGTCCTCCTAGCAGTGGCTTTCCTCACCCTTCTCGAACGAAAAGTGCTTGGCTATATGCAATTCCGAAAAGGGCCAAACATTGTAGGGCCTTACGGACTTCTTCAGCCAATTGCAGACGGAGTTAAACTTTTTATTAAAGAGCCAGTGCGCCCCTCTACTTCCTCCCCCTTTCTTTTTCTCGCTACCCCCGTACTTGCCCTAACACTTGCCCTCGCTCTCTGAGCCCCAATGCCCATCCCCTACCCTGTCACAGACCTAAATCTCGGGATTCTATTTGTGTTGGCCCTCTCAAGCCTGGCTGTCTACTCCATCCTCGGCTCTGGCTGAGCATCCAATTCAAAATATGCCCTTATCGGGGCCTTGCGGGCCGTCGCCCAAACCATTTCCTACGAAGTCAGCCTAGGGCTCATTCTTCTCAGCATCATTATTTTTACAGGCGGCTTTACTCTTCAAACTTTCAACGTTGCCCAAGAAAACATCTGACTTATTGCCCCTGCCTGACCCCTAGCCGCTATATGGTATATCTCCACACTTGCCGAAACCAACCGTGCCCCTTTTGACCTCACCGAAGGCGAGTCTGAATTAGTCTCAGGGTTTAACGTTGAATACGCAGGGGGACCCTTTGCCCTCTTCTTCCTAGCCGAATATGCTAATATTCTTCTGATAAACACACTCTCCGCCATTCTTTTCCTAGGAGCCTACCACATCCCCTCCCTCCCCGAACTCACCTCTATTAACCTTATAACAAAAGCTGCCCTCCTTTCAGTCCTCTTCCTCTGAGTCCGAGCCTCCTACCCCCGCTTCCGCTATGACCAACTCATGCACTTAGTCTGAAAAAGCTTTTTACCCCTCACTCTTGCCCTAGTACTCTGGCACCTCGCCCTCCCAACAGCTTTCGCGGGCCTTCCCCCCCAACTCTAGCCCGGAACTGTGCCCGAATGCTTAAGGGCCACTTTGATAGAGTGGTTAATGGAGGTTCAAGTCCCCCCAGTTCCTGTATTTAGAAAGAAGGGGCTCGAACCCATCCTTAAGAGATCAAAACTCTTAGTGCTCCCATTACACCACTTTCTAGTAAGGTCAGCTAATTAAGCTTTCGGGCCCATACCCCAAACATGTTGGTTAAAATCCTTCCCTTACTAATGAACCCCTTCGTCCTCGCCATCCTCCTCTTTAGCCTTGGCCTAGGCACAACACTCACATTTACCAGTTCTCACTGACTCCTTGCATGAATAGGCCTGGAAATTAATACCCTTGCTATTTTACCCCTCATAGCACGCCACCACCACCCCCGAGCCGTTGAAGCAACCACAAAATATTTCCTCACCCAGGCCACTGCTGCAGCCACAATCTTATTCGCTAGCACCACCAACGCCTGACTTGTAGGAGAATGAGACATTCTTCAACTCTCCCACCCAATCGCCACTACTATTACGATTCTTGCCCTAGCCTTAAAAATTGGCCTAGCCCCCCTCCACTTCTGACTCCCTGAAGTCCTTCAAGGCTTAGACCTAACCACAGGCCTGATTCTCTCCACATGACAAAAACTTGGACCCTTTGCCCTTATTCTTCAAGTGGCCCCCACCGTAAACCCCTCTCTACTCATTTTTATGGGCCTTCTCTCCACCCTCGTCGGAGGCTGAGGCGGTTTAAACCAAACCCAGCTCCGAAAAATCCTAGCCTACTCCTCTATCGCCCACCTCGGCTGAATAATTCTGATCCTCCAGTTTGCCCCTTCCCTCACCCTCCTTAGCCTTGCCCTTTACCTCGTTATGACCTCTGCAGCGTTCCTTTCATTTAAATCAAGCACCGCCACAAACATTAACGTCATGGCCCTCTCTTGAACCAAAGCCCCCGCTCTAGCAGCCCTCACCGCTCTCGTCCTCCTCTCCCTTGGAGGCCTACCGCCCTTCACCGGATTCATGCCCAAATGACTTATTCTCCAAGAACTAACCAAACAAGGTCTCCCTCTCACCGCCACCCTCACGGCCATAAGTGCACTTCTCAGCCTTTACTTCTACCTCCGCCTCTGCTACGCTATAGCCTTCACCGCCTCCCCCAGCACGCTTACTTCCGCCGCCCCCTGACGTCTTTCCTTCACCCAACCTACCCTCCCTCTCTCCCTCACCACAATGGGAGCCTTAGCCCTCCTCCCCCTAACCCCTGCTATTGCAGCCTTCCTGACTATCTAGGGGCTTAGGATAAAACTAAACCAAGGGCCTTCAAAGCCCTAAACGGGGGTGAAAATCCCCCAGCCCCTGTTAAAATTTGCAAGACTTTATCTCACATCTTCTGAATGCAACCCAGACACTTTAATTAAGCTAAAACTTTTCTAGGTGGGAAGGCCTCGATCCTACAAACTCTTAGTTAACAGCTAAGCGCTCTAACCAGCGAGCATCCACCTACTTCTTCCCGCCGCTGGGGAGGAGGCGGGAAGAAGCCCCGGCGCGTATGAACGCGCATCTTCAGGTTTGCAATCTGACGTGGTTACACCACAAGGCTTGATAAAGAGAGGAATTGAACCTCTGTCTATGGAGCTACAATCCACCGCTTAAAACTCAGCCACCTTACCTGTGGCAATCACACGCTGATTTTTCTCGACTAACCACAAAGACATTGGCACCCTTTACCTAGTGTTTGGTGCCTGAGCCGGAATGGTTGGAACGGCCTTAAGCCTTCTAATCCGGGCCGAGCTGAGCCAACCGGGAGCCCTCCTGGGAGACGACCAAATTTATAATGTTATCGTAACAGCACATGCTTTCGTAATAATCTTTTTTATAGTGATGCCAATTATGATCGGCGGCTTTGGAAACTGATTAGTCCCCCTAATGATCGGAGCCCCTGATATGGCCTTTCCCCGAATAAATAACATGAGCTTCTGACTTCTGCCCCCCTCTTTCCTTCTTCTCCTAGCTTCTTCTGGGGTTGAAGCCGGAGCCGGGACAGGTTGAACAGTATACCCCCCTTTAGCAGGAAACCTTGCCCACGCAGGGGCCTCCGTAGACCTAACCATCTTCTCCCTCCACCTCGCCGGTATTTCTTCAATCCTCGGGGCCATTAACTTCATTACAACAATTATTAACATGAAACCCCCAGCCATCTCCCAGTACCAGACTCCCCTCTTTGTCTGATCGGTTCTTATTACAGCAGTCCTCCTGCTCCTCTCCCTCCCCGTCCTAGCCGCAGGGATTACCATGCTACTTACAGACCGAAACCTAAACACAACCTTCTTTGACCCTGCAGGGGGAGGGGACCCCATCCTCTACCAACACCTGTTCTGATTCTTTGGGCACCCTGAAGTCTATATTTTAATTCTCCCTGGCTTCGGCATGATCTCCCACATTGTTGCTTACTACTCCGGTAAAAAAGAACCTTTCGGCTACATAGGCATGGTTTGGGCAATGATGGCCATCGGACTCCTAGGCTTTATTGTTTGAGCCCATCACATGTTCACTGTTGGAATGGACGTAGACACTCGTGCCTACTTTACATCCGCCACAATAATTATCGCCATCCCAACTGGGGTAAAAGTGTTTAGCTGACTAGCCACACTTCATGGCGGGTCAATCAAGTGAGAAACACCCCTTCTCTGAGCCCTAGGCTTTATTTTCCTCTTCACCGTCGGCGGACTAACAGGGATTGTCCTGGCTAATTCCTCTCTTGACATCGTCCTCCATGACACCTACTACGTAGTCGCACACTTCCACTATGTCCTCTCCATGGGGGCAGTCTTCGCCATCGTCGCCGCCTTCGTCCACTGATTCCCTCTGTTTACAGGCTACACACTTCATAGCACATGAACAAAAATCCACTTCGGGGTAATGTTCATCGGAGTCAATCTAACCTTCTTCCCCCAACACTTCCTAGGACTTGCTGGCATGCCTCGTCGATACTCCGACTACCCAGATGCCTATACACTATGAAACACCGTCTCCTCTATCGGCTCTTTAATCTCCCTTGTTGCAGTCATCATGTTCCTATTTATTCTCTGAGAAGCCTTTGCTGCCAAACGAGAAGTAATGTCAGTTGAACTCACCTCAACAAATGTAGAGTGACTTCATGGATGCCCTCCCCCCTACCACACATTTGAAGAACCTGCATTTGTTCAAGTTCAGACAAATTAACGAGAAAAGAGGGAATCGAACCCCCGTATGCTGGTTTCAAGCCAACCGCTTAGCCACTCTGCCACTTTCTTTATAAGACACTAGTAAAATTTGTTATTACACTGCCTTGTCGAGGCAGAATTGTGGGTTAAACCCCCGCGTGCCTTAAGCATCTAGCTAAATGGCACATCCCTCACAACTAGGATTCCAAGACGCGGCCTCACCTGTAATAGAAGAGCTCCTTCACTTCCACGACCACGCCCTAATAATTGTCTTCCTTATTAGCACCTTAGTGCTTTATATTATCGTAGCAATGGTCTCCACAAAACTCACAAACAAATATATTCTTGATTCCCAAGAAATTGAGATTGTCTGAACTATCCTCCCAGCAGTAATTCTTATTCTTATTGCCCTCCCCTCCCTCCGCATTCTCTACCTTATGGACGAAATCAATGACCCGCACCTCACAATTAAAGCCATGGGCCACCAATGATACTGAAGCTACGAATACACTGACTACGAAGACCTAGGCTTCGACTCCTATATAATCCCCACACAAGACCTTACCCCTGGCCAATTCCGCCTTTTAGAAGCGGACCACCGTATGGTCGTCCCTGTAGAATCCCCCATCCGAATTCTTGTCTCAGCCGAAGACGTCCTCCACTCTTGGGCTGTCCCCTCACTAGGAGTAAAAATAGACGCCGTTCCTGGACGACTAAATCAAACAGCCTTTATCGCCTCCCGCCCCGGAGTATTCTACGGACAATGTTCCGAAATTTGTGGCGCTAATCACAGCTTTATACCCATCGTAGTCGAAGCAGTTCCCCTAGTTCACTTTGAAAACTGATCCTCTCTAATACTTGAAGACGCCTCACTAAGAAGCTAAATCGGGCATAGCGTTAGCCTTTTAAGCTAAAGACTGGTGACCCCCAACCACCCTTAGTGAAATGCCCCAACTCAACCCCGCCCCGTGATTCGCTATTCTAGTATTTTCCTGATTAGTCCTCTTAACAATTATTCCCCCAAAAGTCCTTAATCACACTTTCTCAAATGAGCCTAATACCCTTAGCGCCCAAAAAACTAAACCAGAACCCTGAAACTGACCATGACACTAAGCTTCTTCGACCAATTTTCAAGCCCCACACATTTCGGTATCCCCCTTATGGCTTTAGCCCTCACCCTCCCCTGAATTCTCTTCCCAACCCCCTCCGCTCGTTGACTCAACAACCGTCTCATCACCCTTCAAGGATGATTCATTAACCGGTTTACACAACAGCTCCTCCTTCCCCTAAACTTAGCCGGCCACAAGTGAGCCGCCATTCTGGCCTCCCTTATGCTTTTCCTCATCTCCCTAAACATGCTTGGCCTTCTTCCATACACTTTCACCCCTACTACACAGCTATCCTTAAATCTAGGACTTGCCGTCCCACTCTGACTCGCTACTGTGATTATTGGGATGCGCAACCAACCTACCGCTGCCCTAGGGCACCTACTTCCAGAAGGGACTCCTACTCCCCTCATCCCCATTCTCATCGTCATCGAAACAATTAGCCTATTTATTCGTCCCCTCGCCCTAGGCGTACGGCTGACCGCTAACCTCACTGCAGGCCACCTTCTTATTCAACTCATTGCAACAGCTGCTTTCGTTCTCCTACCGATCATGCCTACCGTAGCTATCCTGACTGCAACTGTTTTATTCCTCCTCACACTCTTAGAAGTTGCAGTCGCTATGATCCAAGCCTATGTATTTGTTCTCCTCCTAAGCCTCTACCTACAAGAAAACGTTTAATGGCCCACCAAGCACACGCATATCATATGGTCGACCCAAGCCCCTGGCCCCTCACCGGCGCAACCGCCGCTCTCTTAATAACATCAGGCCTTGCAGTCTGATTCCACTTCCACTCCACCACTTTGATAACTTTAGGATTAATCCTTCTTCTTTTAACCATGTATCAATGATGACGTGATATCATTCGAGAAGGAACCTTCCAAGGTCACCACACCCCTCCCGTTCAAAAAGGACTCCGCTATGGCATGATTCTTTTCATTACCTCAGAAGTTTTCTTTTTTCTAGGCTTCTTCTGAGCCTTCTACCACTCCAGCCTCGCTCCAACCCCTGAACTTGGGGGTTGCTGACCCCCCACAGGAATCACACCCCTTGACCCCTTTGAAGTCCCACTTTTAAATACTGCTGTCCTCCTAGCTTCTGGCGTCACCGTTACATGAGCCCACCACAGCATCATAGAAGGCGCCCGAAAACAGGCCATTCAATCCCTCGCCCTAACCATCACCTTAGGCTTTTACTTTACCTTCCTCCAAGCAATAGAATACTACGAAGCCCCCTTTACGATCGCTGACGGAATTTACGGCGCTACCTTCTTTGTTGCCACAGGTTTCCACGGCCTCCATGTAATTATCGGCTCAGTTTTCTTGGCCGTCTGCCTCCTACGACAAACCCAATACCATTTTACATCCGAACATCACTTCGGATTTGAGGCCGCCGCCTGATACTGACATTTCGTCGACGTGGTTTGACTTTTCCTTTACGTCTCTATCTACTGATGAGGCTCATAATCTTCCTAGTACAAATGACAGTATAAGTGACTTCCAATCACCCGATCTTGGTTAAACTCCAAGGAAAGATAATGAACTTAGTCATAACAGTGTTTACAATCACAATTTCCCTCTCCCTTATCCTAGCCACCGTGTCTTTCTGACTCCCCCAGATCACCCCCGACGCCGAAAAGCTCTCCCCCTACGAGTGCGGCTTCGACCCTCTCGGGTCGGCCCGCCTTCCCTTCTCCCTCCGGTTCTTTCTCGTCGCCATCTTATTTTTACTCTTTGACCTAGAAATTGCCCTCCTTCTCCCCCTCCCATGAGGGGACCAACTTCTGACTCCCACCACAACCTTCTTGTGAGTCACTGCTGTCCTAACCCTTCTTACGCTTGGGCTAGCCTATGAGTGAGCTCAAGGCGGCCTCGAATGGGCCGAATAGCTAATTAAGCAATTAGTCTAAAATAAGACCTTTGATTTCGGCTCAAAAGACCATGGTTTAAGCCCATGATTGCTTTATGACCCCCGTACACTTTAGCTTTACCTCAGCCTTTGCCCTCGGACTAATAGGACTAGCATTCCACCGCACCCACCTCCTCTCCGCCCTGCTCTGCCTTGAAGGGATAATACTCTCCTTATTTATTGCCCTCTCCCTGTGGGCTCTTCAACTAGAAGCCACCAGCTACTCCACAGCACCCATACTTCTCCTCGCCTTCTCAGCTTGTGAAGCAAGCGCAGGCCTAGCCCTTCTAGTAGCTACCGCCCGCACCCACGGCACAGATCGCCTCCAAAGCCTCAACCTCCTACAATGCTAAAAATCTTAATCCCCACACTTATACTTTTTCCCACGATTTGGCTCACCCCTAAAAAATGACTCTGATCGACTTTAACCGCCCAAAGCTTAATCATCGCCCTGGCCAGCCTGGCCTGACTCAAATGAGCCTCCGAAACAGGCTGATCGACCTCCAACCTCTACTTAGCCACAGACCCCCTCTCAACCCCTCTTTTGATTCTTTCCTGCTGACTCCTCCCCCTAATGATCCTCGCTAGCCAGAACCATATGGCCTCCGAACCAGAAAATCGCCAACGAACCTACATCTCCCTTCTAGCCTCCCTCCAGATATTCTTAATCATAGCCTTTGGTGCCACCGAAATCATTCTATTCTACGTTATATTTGAAGCCACCCTCGTCCCAACCTTAATCATTATCACCCGATGAGGAAACCAGGCGGAACGCTTAAACGCGGGCACCTACTTTTTATTCTACACCCTCGCTGGGTCCCTCCCCCTTCTTGTCGCCCTTCTCCTTTTACAAAACCATGCCGGGACTCTCTCTATACTTACCCTTCCTTATACCCAGCCCCTCCACCTCTCTTCTTTCGGGGATAAACTTTGATGGGCCGGCTGTCTCTTAGCCTTCCTTGTTAAAATACCTCTTTATGGCATCCACCTGTGACTCCCGAAAGCCCATGTTGAAGCCCCCGTCGCAGGCTCTATGGTCCTAGCCGCTGTCCTCCTAAAACTGGGAGGCTACGGCATGATGCGGATAATGGTAATGCTAGACCCTCTGACTAAAGAGCTGGCCTACCCCTTTATTGCCCTCGCCCTTTGAGGTGTAATTATGACCGGCTCCATTTGTCTCCGACAGACAGACCTCAAATCTTTAATCGCCTACTCCTCCGTAAGTCACATGGGCCTCGTTGCAGGCGGAATCCTCATTCAAACGCCCTGAGGATTCACCGGAGCAATTATCCTGATAATCGCCCACGGCCTAGCCTCATCCGCCTTATTCTGTCTCGCCAATATTACCTATGAGCGTACACACAGCCGCACTATGCTTCTAGCCCGAGGCCTTCAGATAATCTTCCCTTTAACAGCCACCTGATGGTTTATTGCCAACCTCGCTAACCTCGCCCTACCTCCCCTCCCTAATCTCATGGGCGAACTAATAATCATCTCATCTATGTTCAACTGATCCCCTTGGACACTTGCCCTCACCGGAGCCGGAACCCTGATTACTGCAAGCTATTCCCTCTACCTGTTCCTCACAACCCAACGGGGTCCCCTCCCTTCCCACATTATTGCCCTCGAACCCCCCCACACCCGAGAGCACCTCCTCCTCCTCCTCCACCTCCTCCCCATCACCCTCCTCGTCTTAAAACCCGAACTTATGTGAGGCTGATGCTTCTGTAGGTATAGTTTAATTAAAACGCTAGATTGTGATTCTAGAAATAGAGGTTGAACCCCTCTTACCCACCGAGAGAGGCCTGTAGCACTAGAGACTGCTAATCCCTACTCCCACGGTTAAATTCCGTGGCTCACTCGCGCTCCTAAAGGATAACAGCTCATCCATTGGTCTTAGGAACCAAAAACTCTTGGTGCAAATCCAAGTAGCAGCTATGCACTCAACATCACTTATTTTAAGCTCTAACCTCCTTGTTATCTTTGCACTACTCATCTACCCCTTGCTCACCACCCTCTCCCCCAGCCCCCTCCCTCAAAGCTGAGCTCTTACTCACGTAAAAACCGCAGTAAAAGCTGCTTTCCTCGTCAGCCTACTCCCACTTTTTATTTTCCTCAACCACGGGACTGAGACCATCGTTACCAACTGGCAATGAATAAATACCAGCACTTTCGACATTAGCCTCAGCTTTAAATTCGACCATTACTCTATTATTTTTACCCCTATTGCCCTTTACGTGACTTGGTCTATCCTCGAGTTCGCCTCATGGTACATGCACGCAGACCCCTATATAAACCGGTTCTTCAAATTTCTTCTTCTCTTCCTCGTAGCTATAATCGTGCTTGTCACAGCCAACAACATATTCCAGTTGTTTATTGGCTGAGAAGGTGTAGGCATCATATCCTTCCTTCTTATCGGCTGATGGCACGGCCGAGCAGATGCTAACACAGCCGCTCTTCAAGCCGTCCTATACAACCGAGTGGGCGATATTGGCCTTATCCTTGCTATAGCATGGTTCGCAACTAACCTCGGCTCCTGAGAAATTCAACAAATATTCTCCACCTCAAAAGACTTCGACCTAACCCTCCCCTTGCTCGGCCTAATCCTTGCCGCCACTGGAAAATCCGCACAATTTGGTCTCCACCCCTGGCTCCCTTCTGCGATAGAAGGCCCTACGCCGGTATCTGCCCTACTTCACTCAAGCACAATAGTTGTCGCAGGGATTTTCCTCCTTATCCGACTTCACCCCTTAATAGAAAACAACCCCTTTGCCCTTACCCTGTGTTTATGCCTCGGGGCCCTCACCACCCTCTTCACAGCCACCTGTGCCCTTACACAAAATGACATCAAAAAGATCATTGCATTCTCTACCTCCAGCCAACTAGGCCTAATGATAGTCACAATTGGTCTAAACCAACCACAACTAGCCTTCCTTCACATCTGTACCCACGCATTCTTTAAAGCCATGCTATTCCTCTGCTCCGGAGCTGTAATCCACAGCCTAAATGATGAACAAGACATCCGCAAAATAGGCGGACTCCACCACCTCACCCCCTTCACCTCCTCTTGCATAACCATCGGAAGCCTTGCCCTTACCGGAACCCCCTTCTTAGCAGGCTTCTTCTCAAAAGACGCCATCATTGAAGCCCTAAACACATCCTACCTGAACGCCTGAGCCCTAGTCCTCACCCTTCTAGCCACCTCTTTCACCGCCATCTACAGCCTCCGACTAATCTACTTTGTCTCTATAGGCTACCCCCGCTTTTCAACCCTCTCCCCGATCAACGAAAATAACCCCTCCGTGATTAACCCCCTAAAACGCCTAGCCTGAGGGAGTGTAATTGCAGGCCTTCTAATCACCGCCAACTTCCTCCCCTCAAAAACCCCTATCATGACCATGCCCACGCCCCTTAAGCTTGCTGCCCTCCTCGTAACTATTCTAGGCCTCCTCATTGCCTTAGAACTTGCCTCTCTAACTAACAAACAATTTAAAACCACACCTAACTTGCCAGCCCACCACTTTTCTAACCTGCTTGGATTTTTCCCCACTATCTTTCACCGAATCACCCCCAAACTTAATCTTGTGCTAGGACAAACCATCGCCACCCAACTTGTAGACCAAGCATGACTAGAGAAAGTGGGCCCTAAAACAGTGGTTTCTTCCCACCTTCCTTTAATTACCTCAACAAGCAACGCCCAACAAGGCATGATCAAAACCTACCTCTCCCTCTTCTTCCTCACAACGACCTTAGCCCTCCTTTTAACCAGCCTATACAGCTCGTAACGCCCCCCGATTGAGCCCCCGAGTTATTTCCAACACCACAAATAAGGTCAACAAAAGAACCCCCGCACAAATAATCAAGGCCCCTCCCCCTGATGAGTACATCAGAGCCACCCCACTTGTATCCCCACGAAGCACTGAAAACTCTTTAAACTCATCTACTACGGCCCAAGAAGCCCCAAATCACCCCCCTCAAAATCACCCCCCTGCTAATCCTACTAAACCTAAATACCCAACCACGTATCCTAGCACAGAAGTGTCCCCCCACGACTCCGGGAAAGGCTCAGCGGCCAAAGCGGCTGAATAAGCAAAAACCACTAGTATTCCCCCCAAATAAATTAAAAACAACACCAGAGACAAAAAAACGCCCCCATGCCCAACCAACACCCCACATCCCACGCCTGCAGCAACTACCAACCCTAGCGCCGCAAAGTAGGGGGCTGGGTTAGATGCAACAGCTACAAGGCCTAAAACTAGCCCAAACAAAAATAAAGACATAAAATAAGTCATAATTCCTGCCCGGATTTTAACCGGGACTAATGACTTGAAAAACCACCGTTGTTATTCAACTACAAGAACCTCTTATGGCCCGCCTTCGAAAAACCCACCCCCTCCTAAAAATCGCTAACGACGCTTTTATTGATCTTCCTGCCCCCTCTAATATCTCCGCCTGATGAAACTTTGGTTCCCTCCTAATCCTATGTTTAGGTGTACAAATTGTAACCGGGCTATTCCTAGCCATGCACTACACCGCCGATATTTCTACAGCTTTCTCCTCCGTAGCCCATATCTGCCGAGATGTGACGTACGGCTGACTAATCCGAAACATCCATGCCAACGGCGCATCCTTCTTTTTCATTTGCATTTATCTCCACATTGGCCGAGGCTTGTACTACGGCTCATACCTAATAAAAGAAACCTGAAACATCGGAGTTGTCCTACTCCTCCTCGTTATGATAACCGCATTCGTAGGCTACGTCCTCCCCTGAGGACAAATATCCTTCTGAGGTGCCACTGTTATTACCAACCTTCTTTCTGCCGTCCCTTACGTAGGAGAAGCCCTTGTCCAATGAATCTGAGGAGGCTTCTCCGTAGACAACGCCACCCTCACTCGATTCTTTGCCTTCCACTTCTTATTCCCCTTCGTCATTATTGCCGCTTCAATCCTCCACTTCCTTTTTCTCCACGAAACAGGATCAAACAACCCCGTCGGCATCAACTCCGATGCTGACAAAATCTCCTTCCACCCCTACTTCATCTACAAAGATATCCTCGGCTTTGCCATCACCCTTATTGCCCTCTCAGCTCTAGCCCTTTTCGCCCCCAACCTCCTTGGAGACCCGGACAATTTTACCCCTGCAAACCCCCTCGTCACCCCACCCCACATCAAGCCGGAATGATATTTCCTGTTTGCTTATGCAATTCTTCGCTCTATCCCCAACAAACTGGGGGGCGTTCTCGCCCTTCTCTTCTCCATCCTCGTACTCGCTCTTGTCCCCTTCCTCCACACCTCTAACCAACGAGGCTTAACCTTCCGCCCTCTTACACAAATCTTGTTCTGAACCCTTGTCGCAGACGTACTTATCCTCACATGAATTGGAGGCATGCCAGTAGAACACCCCTTTGTTATTATTGGCCAAGTCGCCTCCGTCCTTTACTTCTCCCTCTTCCTGGTTGTTATACCCCTCGTTGGCTGAGTAGAAAACAAAGCCCTCGAATAAGCTGCCCTAGTAGCTCAGTATAAGAGCGCCGGTTTTGTAATCCGGAGGTCGAAGGTTAAATTCCTTCCTAGTGCTCAGAAAAAGGAGATTCTAACTCCGACCCTTGACTCCCAAAGCCAAAATTCTAAATTAAACTATTTTCTGTTGCGCCGGGCTCTGCCCGCCCGTAATGGAAAGTTAAACATTCTCATGGGTAGTACATATATATGTAAACATACATATATTTATGTACTAGTACATATTATGTAATTTCAACATGTATGTCCTTGCGTTCATTCATAATTTATCAACTATAAATTGATATAAAACTACCTGCCATCACCTATATACGAAGACTCAAATAAACCATCCAACTGAAAGCGCTAGCCTGCAAGCTCCAACTACTGGTTTGGATTGATCCACAAAACCGAAATATCCAATACTTATGTAATGTTTCATCAGACATGATAATGTTTTTTCTCATATTAATTTATGCTAAGTTAGTCATAACTTAAGAACATTGCTATATATGAATTATTACTGGCATCTGGCGGTTCGCAAGAAACCACCAACGGGTTTATTCTTAAATGTTATCGTTTAATGATGGGTCAGGGACAATACTCGTGGGGGTTGCACACAGTGAATTATTTCTGGCATTTGGTTCCTATTTCAGGGCCATAACTAGAGAGTATCCCCCCTGCAGAGCTGAACTGTCCCGGCATTTGATTAATGGTGTTATACTTATAAATCCTTGATCCAGTCAGCCCCGGCAGTATCTTATATGCATGGGGTTCTTCTTTTTTTTTTCTCCTTTCAATTTACATCTCAGAGTGCATCCAGATATGACTAACAAGGTTGTACTAGCTCTTGTTCTCCAGAGAGTCAGATATGTAATGTTGGAAAGATATTCATTTTATTAAGTGCATATCAGTATCTCAAGTGCATAATGTTTCTGTCATTACTCCTAGTCTCTGGTTTATTCCCCCTGGTTTTTACGCGTCAAACCCCCCTACCCCCCTACACCCCGCAATTCTTACAATTCCTGTCAAACCCCGAAACCAGGAAAGATTTGCGTTAGCGTTTAAGTAAATAGCCATCTGTGTTAACTTTATAGTATTAAAATTT